TTTCCAATTTAATGAGATTCTGAAAGGAGGGTTTATTTTATTTAAATTAAATAACTAAAGTTTTATCTTTTGCTGAAGAAGTTTTGATAGCTACGGATCACAAAAAACACTAAAATCATAACAGAAAAATGCATTGTGGAAAAATTGATAGTTTCTTTTTTAGTTCCGAAAATGAAACTAAAATTCAAATAGAAAAATAAAAAGAATGTAAATAGTCTTTCTTCTTTTTGTTGTTGCTTGAATATTTTATATTCAATTGAATATAATAAATAACAAGCATTTTTGTTTTCAAATCAAATAAATCATTATTTATCTATAATTCGTTGGAACAAAAAAAGGGGCCCGGCTAGGTACTGACCAGGCCAGGCCATCAGAATAAGAAGGGCCTTTCAAACAAAATCAACACAAAGATGTCTTCTTTTTTTTTTCTTTTTTATTTATAGGCTCGTTCGAGCCCTTCCTTTATCTAATCTAAAAGAAATTCCTGATTTGTATATCTCTATAGAATAGAGAAAGAAAGACTCCTTACATTATGTGTAATGTAGTAATTCTCTTTTTCAATTGGGAGAGATGGCTGAGTGGACTAAAGCGTCGGATTGCTAATCCGTTGTACGAGTTATTCGTACCGAGGGTTCGAATCCCTCTCTTTCCGGTTCCGTTGATGACTTGATTTATTTATTTCTTTTTTTCCAATTTTGAAAATCTTAGTTAAACGTGTGGAATAGATAAAATCCTAAGAAAATTGGAAAATTAACCAAGGAAAAACCCTTTGGATTTTATTCTTCACGTCCAGGATTGCGTCCTGGATCATTAGATAGGAATCCAAAGATGAAGAGAGAAACAAAAAATATCACTACGGTATAAACGAAGAGTTTCAGAGTAAGCATTACACAATCTCCAAGATGATTTTTTTGGAAAAAAAAAAGAGAATAGATCTTCCATTTTTCTACCACATATCCTATTTTGACACCAAGAAATGAGGTTTTTCTAGAAATAGAAATGAATTGTCAGAAATTCATTTGGAATAAGAGTTTTTCATTAACAAAAATTTCTTTCATATCCAAATTCGATATTGTGGGAGACCCTAATATAATAGGGTTAGGGTCTTTCACTGGAAAAGGGTCAAAAAAAAGGAGGAAATGGGGTAAGCCGGATTTATGGCGACTATCCAAGAATTTCAATGTGTGAATCGAGGGTTGAGACTCTAAAACTTATCTGATTTTATCAATTGTTAGAGAATTTTTTCTCGAAGAAATCATGAATTTTCTAGGATATTATTAAGGATCTCATCGAAAACTTACAGCAGCTTGCCAAACAAAGGCTAAGAGAAAAAAAAACACAGGTATGACTGGCATAACATCTACGATTGGATTCAAAAAAGCATAGGCTTCGGGCAATTTTCCGAAGAAAAAACTACTCGAATAAAGGGCAGAATTAAGACAAATACAGATCAAACTAAAGATATTAAGCATAACAGACATTTTGTTCTTGGAGATAATTGCATTTTGATTGAGTTATTGATATAAGGAAAAAGGAAGAAAGGAAGTAAGGTATACAAAAATCCTTCTTTTTCTTTGAACCCACCCAATCAAAAATCCTCCAATTCTCAAAGGAGAATAGAAGAAATCATACTTTCATACAATATCTTAATTGAATTATATGTAATGATCAATAAATTAAGTTGAATTCTATATCTATATGGATTAAAATCCTAGTAATAATCTATTCTATAGATATTTGGACTGGAGTTGACAAACAACCAATAACAATATTATTGTTTCTTAGTCTAGATTAAAAATTGATAATGGGGCGTGGCCAAGTGGTAAGGCAACGGGTTTTGGTCCCGCTATTCGGAGGTTCGAATCCTTCCGTCCCAGAGCCATATCCATTTTTTTAGAATTTTAGAATAAAGATTGTTTTCTTGAACAACTTTTTGTTTAAAGTCTAATTTTAGATGGAATGTGATTCTTTTTTCTCTTATATGAATCATATCTTTTTCACAAACGGAACTGAATCGAGTTCAAATGACACGCATCTGGACCTGAATCTATTTTTTATCAGGTAAGATGAAAACATGGATCAAAACAAAAGAGTTTGAATTCAAAAAAGTTGGGTGGGCTTTTCATCATATGTTCATTCCCTTTGATATTTAGGGAAGTTAGTTACTTGGAAAAACTTTCCATCCCATATCTATTTGAATTTTCAACGATGGATGTATTTTGAATCGAGATGCAAAAGAATCTATATTCCCTTATCTCTTATTATTTATCCCGTAAATGAGGGAGTCTAATTAGTAATTAGATTTTTCTCGAGATCTCTGAATTCGAAACAAGAGCGAGTTCTTGGTACTAATTAAATTCAATCAATAGGACTAAAGTCTCTTAGTGGGTTAGACTAAAGCTTGACTAAATTTGGACTTATTGTTTGTCTTTGTAACTAGACAAGTCATTTCCCATACCGGATCGGGATTCCTTTTTTTTCTCTATCATTCCCCTAGAAAGAATAGGGGAGTGGATAGGAGATAATCAGTATTAATTTAAATATCTGTATCTGTCCAAATCTCATTAACAAATGATCAAATAACATATTTATATATGTTATGGAATCGATGTATTTTCTTTGAATCTCGTTTTTTTTTTATTTTATTTAGGTATTTTTTTTTGTTTGGCTATAATGAAGAATTGTAAATCTATGTAACGATTGGATTGAGGCAGGGGTTATTTATCCTATCCCTTTTATTCACTTTATGACAAGATTCAATTATTGAAATATTACTCAACCCCATGTTAAACAAAATACATATAAAATGAGGACTTATATGTATCGTTCTATTTCAATGACAATAGTCTTTCGGTTTTTGTGAAAAAGGTTTGGGATCCCGTAAATTTTTTAAACTAAAATTAGTTCAATTAAGTATTATAGAATATCTATAACAGTGACAATTGTTCAGTCTATCTGATAGATACGAAAACCCCTCTCGATTTTTTCGATTTTGATTTTCGCAATCAGATGAAAAGAATAAAGATTCAAATCTTACCTTACATCAGTTTTTTTATCCATCTCATGAAAAAAAAAATGGGATTTCTTTCTTCTTGTCCGTGATCTATTTATCTATTTGAAATCAGTGATGGGTCAATAAAAAAAAAAAAAGACTTATCTTTTAATGATGTCTAAATAGGAACCTTTTTCCATTCGAAATAGTTTTAATAAATATTTTGAATGATTCCTTGTAAGTTGAATCTTTGGTACTCAAAAAGTAGGAAATAGGTCAATCTATCCTATTGAGTCACTTGAAGTAGCAGACTCAAAAAAAACTTATTTATTCGTTTATCTATTTCTATTTCTTTATATATATATGTTAAAGATGGTGTCTTGCTAAGACTTCTTCAGAAAAATCTTTACACATATCATATATAGAAGAAAAAGTATAGATTATGCGATGTCTATGTACAACCGAACCAATGACTATTCATGATTCCATGATTGAATCAATTCCATACCGGTTCCAAATTAGAGGAATGTTATGGTAAAACTTCGTTTGAAACGATGTGGTAGAAAGCAACGTGCGACTTGAAGGACAGATCCGTTGTGGATTTTTACATCCGCTATTTTATATTTATATAGGAATGAAGGTGCTCTTGGCTCGACATCGTTTGTTCTGTTCCACTCGAACCCTTCGTTTTTTGTTGGGTTGTAAATAGTCCACGATGGAGCTCGAGTAGAAAGGATTAATTCATTTCTCGGGGGCAAGGATCTAGGGTTAATGCCAATCAATAAATTGGAACAACTTCGTAAATATATCTTCGAGATAGAAATGGAAAGGATCCAATTTGAGTAAGTTTCCAATTCAAAAGCAAAACCTGTTGGAATTGATCAAACGTTTTCGATCCAAAGTGTATCACGCGGGAATCAACTGTTCGTAGGATTCTTTGATAGAAAGAGAAATCACAAAAAAGGGTATGTTGCTGCCATTTTGAAAGGATTAAGAAGCACCGAAGTAATGTCTAAACCCAATGATTTAAAACAAAGATAAAGGATCCCAGAACAAGGAAACACCATTTTAATTGTCTCGATAGTCTCAATAACTGGATCAGACTGAAGAATCAAAATAGAATTTTAAACGAGACAAACAAAAGGGGGTAAAGACCACTCAATAAATGAAATTTATTAAAGATTTTTTTCTTTAAGCTATTTGAGAGTTATCCAACTTGAGTTATGAGTACGAATGGTTTCTTTTTCATTTTCAGGAAGGAAGAAGAAAAAAAAAAGACTTAAATCATAGTCTAATTGATTTTATAGGCTCATTTGTCATTTATTAGAATTCCATACATAGACAAAACTTCGAATCAAATCATTTTTTCTCGAGCCGTACGAGGAGAAAACTTCCTATACGTTTCTAGGGGGGGTATTGTTCATCTACATCTATCCCAATGAGCCGTCTATCGAATCGTTGCAATTGATGTTCGATCCCGAAGAGAAGGAAAAGATCTTCGAAAAGTGGGTTTTTATGATCCACTGAAGAATCAAACTTATTTAAATGTTCCTGCTATTCTATATTTCCTTGAAAAGGGTGCTCAACCTACAGGAACTGTTCAGGATATTTTAAAGAAGGCAGAAATTTTTAAGGAACTTCGACCTAATCAAACGAAATTCAATTAAAGAAATACCAAGGGGGGGGTAGTGATTTGTATATAACTTTGTATAACTTTTCTCTACTATTTTTTTATTTCCCCCCTTAATCCTGCTTTATTCGTATCTATTTCTCATTGCTTCTGTCGAATTCCATGGTCGATAACAACAAAACCTTAGTTTATTGATCATATAAATATCAAATTCGGACATTTCATTTCTTTCAATTATGTGGTTTTCGTTGGAATTTGACTAACCAACAAGGAATCCAGTTTTCTTATTCCACTTAGATTGATGAAATACATTTAAAATCCGATATTTTTTTTCCAATTCTTATTCTCCCATATACACTTTTTTGTATCTATGTAGAT